TTCTAGCATTTGACTCCGTACTACTGAAAAATTGAGTCGTACACTGGAAAGATAACTCAAAAAGTTAAGAGAATGTTTGGATAATGAGTTTATATGGATCTTTTCCGGTGGAAACCACACATCAAAATGACATTGACAGAAAATGACAAGATAATATTTCCATTTTTTCATCAGAAGAGGGGGATTCTTTGAAGCCAGAATGGATTTGCCTTGATATCTAATATAATGTGTGAAAAAATCCTTGAACAAGGATAGGGTGGCCCCAAAATCATTAGCAATGACTTCCGCAAAATATTCTATTTTTCCATAGAAAAATATTCGCTCAAGAAAGACCCGATAAAATGTTGATCGTAAATGAGAGGATTGCTTACGAAGAAAAAAGAAGACGGATTCGTATTCATATATATAAGAGTTATATAGGAATAAGAAAAATCTTGGATTACTTTTCGCAAAAATCGAACTCAATTTCTTTGAAATAATAAACGGGTCCCAATTCCCATACTCGTGAAGAAAGAGTCGTAATAAATGGAAATAGGAGGAGTCTTTCGCCCAGTAACGAATAGTTTGAACCAATTTTTCTAGATGGATGGGATAAGGTATTAGTACATCTAACGTATAATTTAAATGCGACAATTTGCCCTCTAAAAAAGAAAATATTGAATGAATTGATCGTAAATTATGAGATTTTACTATTTTTAACTTTTCTAAAGAAGATACTAATTGTAGGGAAAATGGAATTTCCACAATAACGGAAAAGCCTTCTGATATCATTTTAGAATACAATTTTTTGTTGTATCTAAAAAATCGATTTTGGTTCGAATCATTAAAAGACAAAATAAAGAGATTCTTTTGATATATTCCTGCAATTAAACGTTTTACAATTAGTAAACTAAATTTACTATCATAAGCCATATTTTCGAATACAATCGATCTATTGAAACCACGATCATGAACAAGAGTATAAATATACTCCCGAAACATAAGTGGGTATAGAAAGTCGTTTTTTTGAGATCTATCTAGTTCGAAATATCTTTGATATTTCTCTATTTTCATTTTCAATTCGATTTGATTGAAGCAAAGATAGGCGATTTCTTGGGTTATTAAATGATACATAGTGCGATATCATAAAAACAAAATGGTATAATAGATACCTCAGAAATAGGTTAAGTAAAAGCATCAACGGATTCTCTATCCTTTCTTTTTATCCATCTAAATGATTAGAAATCCTTTACTTTTTCAAACCAATCGCTCTTTTGATTTTGGAAAATTTTTGATTATCAATATACTCTTTCTTCTACACATTCAGCCACCCTCCTGGCGTAAAATGGCTAATAGTTAGGACTCATTCAAAAAATTGAAAAGTGGGGTTTTCCACATCAGGCACTCATCGATTTTTAACATCGAATTCAGAATTTAATTGGAAAAGCATTCAAATTAAGAATGAGAGCCCCTTTCTTTTTTGTTCCCCTAGAATTTCGAATTCATTTCTAATTGGAGCCGTGGAGCTCTATCCATTTATTTATTAATATTAACTTTAACTCGACCCACCTTTGATTCATTTTGTTATGTTCTACACAAATAATTCAAATAGGGTTTGGAATCGGTCTGGTAAGAATAAAATATTCTCAGAATTCTTCATTAATATGACATGCTATTTTTTCCACTCATTCCTTTTAGGATCAGTCATGGTCTTACAAACCATACCGATGGTATGGACGAATCCTTTCTTCATACAAATGCGTAAAAGCTGTTAGTCGCACTTAAAAGCCGAGTACTCTACCATTGAGTTAGCAACCCAAATAAAAAAATTAGGTTATGGAGATAGAATCAAAATCAAAATAAATAAAACGATTGAATGGTACGACACAATCAAAAAATTAAACTAGCAAGAAATGAACACAAAAAAAATTCGAATCGATCTTGAACAAAAGAAAAAAAGGGGGATAAGATAAAGATAATATAAAAAAAGAATAGAAAAAGTTCTCAAATCAAATAAAAATAGAAAATATAGGTAAAGTTAAAATTGATAGAAAATTTCTTAATTTCTTACACTATTCATTGCTTAAGACATTGCTTAAGATTTCTTTTTTTTTTTCTATTTCTTTTTATTAATTTATTGAATAGACATATGGATATAACTAAACTATTCTAAAAAAGCCTTCTTAATTTAATATGAAAAATTCTTTCAATTTAAAATTAAATTGAAAATTTCAAAATTGTATCACAGAAATTTTGACAACCCCATCATTTTAGTTGTATTTGAATGAAGAAAAAAAGCAAAGCTATGAAATAGGGACAAATGGATCCACAAACACAAATAAGATCCAATTACCCAGATTGGATTATACCTATCCAATACATTGTTGTCAATATGAATGTAAATGTGTTAAGAAAAAAGACAGAATGAATAAATGAATAAAACAAAAGAATTAACTCAAATAAAAAAATTCCATTTAAAAAAAGAAAATGGACTATCTATCAATTTATTATAGAATAATAAAGATAGAATAATAAAGAATCCAAATGAAATATTATAGAATAATAAAGAATCCAAATGAAATACATAATAAAAAAAACATTATATAGAACACTATATAGAATATAAGTCGAATAGAAAATAATAAAAACTCAGGACTTGGATTGGCACTACATAGAGAAGATCTACATAGATACAAATAAAAAATCGTAAGTAGAAAAAGAGAATTCAGAAAGAATTCGAAAAAATTTCTCCGAATTATTCGATATTCTCAATATACGAAGACTAAGAAAGCCCAAACAACGAAAAACAACACATTGGAAGATAATGTCAAATTTTCCAATTTTGAGGCTAAATTACTTCATTTAGTTACTTGATTTGTTCCATCCACCTGAATCTTAGTCTTAATTTCTATCACTAAGATAAAACACTAAGATAAAAAAAAAATGAAATCATAATCTAATTGACTCTAATTAATTTGATGATTTTTTTGATTTCCTTGACATTCTAATTTTATCTAATTCTATATACATAACCAGAACTTCAAATCATTTTTATCAAGTTGGAGGAGGAGATCAAACTTATTATATGTTTCTAGGAGCCTTCCTTTTATTGACCTCTATCCTTCATGAAGGATTTTTGATTGTCATCAGGACAAGGATTTTGCTGGAGCTTTTCTTTATCTTTTATTAAAGACAATCAAAATTAAATTAGTAATTAATGAAATATTCAAATTAGTAATTAATGAAATATTCAAAAGAGGGTGTAGGTAATTTCTACACATATACATATATATCTACACATATATCTTTCTATAAGTATACCATAACCATTTTATCTACTATTTCAGATTTCCCTCTCTATTCTATTCATATTCCAGAAATAACTTTTTTTTCTAACATGAAATGCCTTATCATATCATACTTTTTTTCTAACGAAAAAAAAAACCTTTTTTTGTTCAAATTCTTTTAATCAACGTTTCCACGTTTCCTTAAAAAAATCAAATTTCTTACTATTATTTTATTTGAACATACAATCTTTTGTGAATTTTTGAAAAAGGGATGATTGGTTTCGAGAAAAGTTATTAAAAAATAACTAAAGAAGAATTTCACTTATTATACTGTTAAATCCTCAACAAAAGGTTGTTTAAAAAGACAACTAACTTTTATTTGGTATTTGGAAAATCTTTCTCTTTATTTATATTTATTTAAATTTAGATTAAATATAGAATATCTAATTTTCTATAAATATAGAATATAGAAAAGCAATATGCTTTGGGACGGAAGGATTCGAACCTTCGAATACCGGGACCAAAACCCGTTGCCTTACCACTTGGCGACGCCCCATTTCCATTTCTATTTCGATTTAATACTAATTAAGTCGAATATTAATATTAGTATTAATATTGGTTCTTCGTCAATTACCGGCCAAATATCTCTGAATTGAATTCGTTTGTTGTTTGGATTTTGATATGTGTAAATATCGAATTAAACGAAATTTCTTGATCATAATATATAATTCAATTAAGATATTGTATGAAAATAGGATTTCTTCTATTCTTTTCTTTTTTTAATTGAGAATTGAAGGATTTTTGATTGGGTGGATGAGTTGAAAGTTTTGAGTCTACCTTACTTTAAATATCCATTTTATATCAATGGGATATTAATAACTCAGTCAAAAGTCAAAATACAATTATCTTTAGGAAAAAGATGTTTGTTATGCTTAATATTTTTAGTTTAATTTGTATCTGTCTTAATTCTGCCTTTTATTCAAGCAGTTTGTTGTTTACAAAATTGCCGGAAGCATACGCTTTTTTGAATCCAATAGTAGATGTTATGCCAGTAATCCCTCTGTTCTTTTTTTTATTAGCTTTTGTTTGGCAAGCTGCTGTAAGTTTTCGATAAGATTTTGAATACTGTCCTAGAAGAATTCATGACTTATTCGAGAAAAAATTCTAACAATTTTTAAGATCAGATAAGTCTTCTAATTCTAATAAAAATCCTGAATTCAAACATTGCAATTTTTGTATAGATGCGAAAAATCTGGATTACCCCATTTCCTCATTCTGATTGATTTTCCATTCGATCAAAAGAGACCCCATTCATTGGGTTCCCCACAATCTATCTAATTGTAGGTATGAAAGAAGTATGAAAGAAAATTTTTGGGAATGAAAGACTTGATTCTTATTACAAATAAATTTAGAAATTTTTTTTTCTATTTCTATATTTCTAGAAATTTCTAGAAACCGCTTCGTTTCTTGGTGTGAAAATGGAATATGTGATATAAAAAAGGGAATCTAGTTTCTTTTTTTTTTTTTTTGCAAACCAAAAAAAGATCTTGGAGATTATCTAATGCTTACTCTTAAATTCTTTGTTTACACAGTAGTAATATTCTTTGTTTCTCTCTTCATCTTCGGATTTTTATCTAATGATCCAGGACGTAATCCTGGACGTGAAGAATAAAATAAAACCAAAATTCCTTGCTTTATTTTTTAATGTTCTTAACATTTTATCTATTTTTATCT